TATTTCAAGATAATAATTAGAACCAAAGGAAAGAGGTCTTTAGGAAGAAAAATAATTGCAATTGTAGGTTTCTTTTTTTTGTTGAATGCAGAATATTCTTTTTTTTTTTACTTCAAGCTTTTGACTGAAAGAACAGAAAAAATAAAAATAATATGATTCAACCTCAAACCCATTTGAATGTAGCCGATAACAGCGGAGCCCGCCAATTGATGTGTATTCGAATCATAGGAGCCAGTAATCGACGATATGCTTATATTGGTGACATTGTTGTTGCTGTAATCAAGGAAGCAGTACCCAATACGTCTTTAGAAAGATCAGAAGTGATCAGAGCTGTAATTGTACGTACTTGTAAAGAACTCAAACGGAACAACGGCATGATAATACAGTATGATGATAATGCTGCGGTTGTGATTGATCAAGAAGGAAATCCAAAAGGAACTAGAATTTTTGGCGCAATCCCCCGGGAATTGAGACAGTTAAATTTCACTAAAATAGTTTCATTAGCACCTGAGGTATTATAAGCCGAAACCATGATATAGATATCTCATTTGTGAATGAAATAGATTACTTAATAGATTATGTCTTACACATATACCTTCTGTAGTAATTAATTCTATTAGTAGTATATTATATATATGTATATATAATTTTATATAATAAAAAAAAAATATATTTTCATATTTCAATCTCATATTTGAAAATAAATATCAAATATTGAATATATATATTTTAAATCAAAATATATATATTTTAAATCAAATTTAATAAAAAAAGTAAAAGAAAAAGGAGCATGTTGATTATATCGAAAGGAAAGGGCAACATAGATTTTCCTTTATTATGGGTAAGGACACCATCGCTGACATAATAACCTCCATACGAAATGCTGACATGAATAGAAGAGGAACGGTTCAAATACCATCTACTAACATCACTGAAAACATTGTAAAAATGCTTTTACGAGAGGGTTTTATTAAAAACGTGAGAAAACATAGGGAAAGGGACAATTTTTTTTTTGTTTTAACTCTACGGTATAGAAGAAATAGAAAAGGATCATATAAAACGAGTTTGAATTTAAAACGGATCAGTACACCCGGTCTACGAATCTATTCGAATTATCAACAAATTCCAAGAATTTTAGGAGGGATGGGGATTGTAATTCTTTCTACTTCTAGAGGTATAATGACAGATCGAGAGGCTCGATTAGAAAGAATCGGCGGAGAAGTTTTATGTTATATATGGTAATCTTTCTGATATCCGAATTATATTATATGAAATGCAAAACTTCTATAAATTTTTGTGAAAAAAAAAAAGAGAGAGAGAAAACACAGGTCTCTGATATCACCCCTCATACTTTAATGAATGCGTGAAAGGGGTTTAACAGGAATAAAAAAAACAAATGGATTCATGTAATTAAATTATTGAATAAATTTCCAGAGGTATGTTCCAGGTTCATTTTTATTTTCATAATGAAAATATGATTCTAGACTATCTTTCTGAAAATGAAAGTATAAGTTATTTTATTACACTCACTGTTTTTTCAGCCTCAACATTTTGGGGTACGATTTTAGAAGTTAAAAATTTAAGGAAACCATATTTTCTTCCAATTAAATGGATTCGGGATTAAGTTAAGGAATGACAAATATGAAAATAAGGGCCTCTGTTCGTAAAATTTGTGAAAAATGTCGATTGATCCGCAGGCGAGGGCGAATTATAGTAATTTGTTCCAATCCAAGACATAAACAAAGACAAGGATAATATTTCCACAAGAAAGGGCTTTCAATTATAAAGGACTGAATGCACAAATAACAATATTTAAAAGATTTGAAATTTCAATATAATATAAATTACAATAAATTACATATAATTATATACGATTATATATATAAATCATATTATTTATATTAAGATATATAGTAATTATTTGAATCTATGCAAATTAAAAATTATTGAAATTCGAAATTCTATTTATATATTATATTTATATATATATTATAACTATTATCCGATAACTATTATAAGTATAATAGATATTTTTTATATTTTAAATAAATCGGAAATTCCATTTTTGGTAATTGTATTCGATATTAATAGAAATAGAATACATAGATATCGAATACAATTAATATTCTATTAATTGTAGTTTCTAATTAAAAAAAAAAGTAAAGCATCCGTTTTTGACATGAAATGGATATATCCATATACCTCGGACTTCTATTTATGAAATAACAAAAAGATAATAAGATATGGCAAAACCTATACCAAAAATTGGTTCGCGTAAAAATGGACGTATTGGTTCTCGTAAGCATACTCGTAAAATACCAAAGGGAGTTATTCATGTTCAAGCAAGTTTCAACAATACCATTGTGACTGTTACAGATGTACGGGGGCGGGTCATTTCGTGGTCCTCTGCTGGTACTTGTGGATTCAAGGGTACACGAAGAGGAACACCATTTGCCGCTCAAACCGCAGCAGGAAACGCTATTCGCACAGTAGCGGATCA